AAGTAATATTTCCATTTATTCATCAGAAGAAACGTCCCTTTTAAAGCAAGAATTGATTTTCCTTGATACCTAACATAATGCATGAAAGGATCTTTGAACAACCATAAATTTGCTTGAAAAGCCCTGGGAAAGTGCTCTCTTTTTCCATAGAAATAAATTCGTTCAATAAGGGCTCCAGAAGATGTTGATCGTAAGTGAGAAGATTGGTTACGGAGAAAGAGGAAGCCAGATTCATATTCACATACATGAAAAGTATATAGGAAGAAGAATAATCTCTGATTTCTTTTTGATTTTGAAAAAGAAGAACTGGCTTTCTTTGAATTTGAAGTAATAAGACTATCCCAATTATGACACTGATGGAGAAAGAATCTTAATAAATGCAAAGAGGAAGCATCCTTTATCCAATAGCGAAGAGCCTGAACTAATATTTCCAGATGGGCTGGGTAAGGTATTAGTATATCTAATACATAATTTAAATGTGAAAAGTTGTCCTCTAAAAAAGAAAATATTGAATGAATTGATCGTAAATTTTCGGATTGAACTACCCCTTTCCTTTCTAGGGAAGATATTAATCGCAGAGACAATGGAATTTCCATAATGATTGAAGAAACCTCTGACATTATTTGCGAATAAAAATGATTGGTCTGCCCCAAAAAAGGAGTCTGTTTAGAGTCATTAACAGAAAGAATCAAATGATTCTGTTCATACATTCGAATGATTAAACGTTTCACAATAAGTAAGCTGGATTTATTGTCATAACCTGCATTTTCCAACAAAATTGATCTATTTAAACCATGATCATGAGCAAGTACATAAATATACTCCTGAAAGATAAGTGGATATAAGAAGTAGTGTTGTTGAGATCTATCTAGCCCTAAATAGCTTTGGAATTTATCCATTTGAAATTCTATTTAAATGAAAGGTAGAGGACTTTGGGGGTTATAAATGATACATAGTGCGATACAGTCAAAACAAGGTATTATAGTACAAACCGAATAGATACCTCGGATCCAGATAAACTTATCAACAGATTCTCTATCATCTCTTTTTCCATTTAATTTTAAGTTTTTATGTTCGTTTTCCTTATAGGATGACAAGATGATTAGAAATCCTTTACTTTTTTCAACCCAATCGCTCTTTTGATTTTGGAAATTGATTTATCAATATACTGTTTCTTATACACATACATCTCCATTATTCCATTATAGAATGGAGAGTGGTAATATTTAGGATTCATTAAAAAATCAATAATATTTTTCCTGGGAGAAAGCCTTCCCGTATTGGGCACTAATATTTTTTTAACGTCTAATTAGATCGGGTAATCATTCAAATTCAGAATGAAAGCTCGTTGCTTTTTCTTTCCCTATAACTTTTTCTTTCCCTATAATAAAAATGAAATTAATTGAAGCCGTGGGGCCCTATCCATTTATTAATTCGACCCAACTTGAAATTGACTTCGGTTTGCTCCCTTTCAATAATTTAAAGAAGGCTTTGTACCGAGCCGGAAAGAATAAAATATTCTCAGAACTCTTAATTGATACGACATGCTATTTTTTCCATTCATTCCCTTTCAGGATCAGTCGCGGTCTTCCAAACTTTACCGATAGTATGGACGAATCCCTCGCTTCATCTAAATGTGTAAAAGATCCTAGCCGCACTTAAAAGCCGAGTACTCTACCATTGAGTTAGCAACCCAAATATAAAAGGGTATGTAGATACAATCAGAATAAAACAAAATTATTAAATTAAAGCATTACTCTACGAAATAAAAAATCTAAAAAAAATTTCTACTCTATTAAATTTTTCTACTCTATTTGGAACATAAAAATGACTAAATCAGAATCAGATGAAAAAATAAAAAATTGCCCGACCAAAAAAATAAATAAATGTAAAAATGGTAGAACATCCCCTATTTCTATGTTATCCACTTTTTCAATCAAAAATCCGGGTATCAAAGCTAATCCAACGAACCCATCATTTGAATCAACAAGTAAAAATAAAAAAGAAAACCTATGGGACGGAAATAAATAGATCTGCTTATCACGATGAATTATATTTGTTCGATACAACGTTGTCAACATAAAGGTTAAGAAAAGAATACGATGAAAAAATACAAAAACTTAAATTGAATAATAGTAAAAAAAAGGACTTGTGTTGGATTGGCACTGCATATACCTATATTTATATACTAAATTTTGAGTTTTTAGATTAGATGGAGAATAAAAAATTTGAATCCATATAGAATAAAGAACTTCTATTCCTTGTTTGTTACTTGGTATTAGAGTTCAAATGAAAACCACCCGATTACAGGTAATGCCATAATTTTCTATTTTTTGAGGATCAATCAAATACGGTTTCCTTAGAAAAAGATTCTATAGAAAAGGATTCTATAAAAGCAATGAGAAATAGATACGAATAGACCAAGAAAGGAAATAAAAAACATAGTATAGAAAAGATATCCAAAATGATATAGAAATCACTATCCTACCCTTAGTTTTTATTTCCTTAATTTAATTTTGTTTGATTAGGGCAAAGTTACTTAAAAACCTCTGCCTTTTTTAAAATATCCTGAACAGTTCCTGTAGGCTGAGCGCCTTTTTCAAGGAAATAGAGAATAGCGGGAACGTTTAAATAAGTTTGATTCTTGATCGGATCATAAAAACCCACTTTCCGAAGATCTCTTCCTTCTCTTCGAGATCGAACATCAATTGCAACGATTCGATAGACGGCTCATCGGGATAGATGTAGATGAAAAAGAACCCCCCCCCTAGAACCGTATAGGAAGTTTTCTCCTCGTACGGCTCGAGAAAAAATGATTCGAAGTTTTATCTATGGATAAAATTTGATTAGAATAAATAGGAAAGGAATCCGTAAAATAAATTAATAAATTCTATAATTTCAATTTCACTCATTTTTATTTAGCTTACTTCCTGAAGAAGAAAAAATCATTTGTACTCATAACTCAAGTTCAATAATATAATATCTCAAATATCTTAAAGAAAAATCTTTCATTTAATATATATATTTTTTTTGAGTGGTCTTTAACCCACCCTTTTTGTCTCGTTTAAAATCTATTTTGATTCGTTATTCGGATCCGTGAGACAATTGAAGTGGTGTTTCCTTGTTCTGGGATCCTTTATCTTTGTTTAAAATCATTGGGTTTAGACATTACTTCGGTGCTTCTTAATCCTTTCAAAATGGTAGCAACATACCCCTTTTGCGATTTCTTTCTATCAAAGAATCATACCGACGGTTGATTCGTGCGCGATACACTACGTATCGAAAAAGTTTTAGCCGTTCCAACAAATTTTTTGAATTGAAAAATTGCTCGAATCGGATCCTTTCGATTTCTATATCGAAGATATCGAAGATATACTTACGAAGTTGTTCCAATTTATGAATTGGCATTAACCCTAGATCGTTGCCCCTGAGAAATTAATCAATACTTTCTACTCGAGCTCCATCATGAACTATTTACATTACAACCCAATAAAAAAAAAAGAAGGGCTCTAGTAGAATAGAACAAATGACGTCGAGCCAAGAGCACCTTCATTCCTATATAAAATGGTGGATGTAAGAAAAAGAATCCACACCGGATCGTGTCCTTCAAGTCGCACGTTGCTTTCTACCGCATCGTTTTAAACGAAGTTTTACCATAACATTCCTCTAATTTGGAACCAGTACGGAATTGATTCAATTATGGAATCATGAATAGTCATTGGTTCAGTCGGTACAGAGACAAAGTAATTTATATTTTTTCTTATCTACATAGATAATAAAGATTTTTCTGAATAAATATTAGCAAGACCCCAGCTTTTTTGTATGAATGGAACGTTTTTTTATAAATATCTATTTCAAAAAAATATCTAACAGAAATATCTAGAAATCTAAACTAAATAGATATAGAAATAACATAACTAACAGAAATCACACGAAAAAATAAATTCTATTTTACTCTGCCTCTTCAAGTGACTCAATAAGATAGACCGGCCCATTTCCAACTTCCCAAAGAGTCAACCCATAAGGAATCATTACAAATCTTGATACTTGAAAAAGTTTCCAACTTCTACATCATTATTTGAGTCAAGTTTTACAGTAAAGACTCCCTTTTTTTATCATAAGAAATAAGAAAGAAAAATCTCTGTTTCTTTTCGAATGGAATTGTCAATGATGTAAAGCAAATAAGCTAAATCAAACAATAAAAAAAAATATCGAAAATATATATCATTGTTAAATAAAATATTTTAGGGATGCCAATTCTTTTTCACAAAAAGGGAAACACTATTGTCACTGAAACAGGATAAGAATACATACCTATAGGTTAAGCGCTTCCTCTTTTATATGTATTTTCATTTCATATTTTTTTTTTTTTAACCTGATGAGGTTAAGTAATCTTTCTACAACTATGATCTACGGCCCATCTTAGCTTTATCTGGGTCACAAAGGGGTTCAGTTACTTTTGCATATCATTTGAACTCGATTTAGTTCAGTTTGTGAAAAACTCAGATATGCTTCCGCAAAGAATCATTCAAAATCAAAAAAGAAGGAGGAATAATATTCTATGCAATATTAGACCTTGAAACAGAACCTCCTTGAACAAAAAACAAATATTAGGATACAATGGATACGCTCTGGGACGGAAGGATTCGAACCTCCGAATAGCGGGACCAAAACCCGTTGCCTTACCGCTTGGCTACGCCCCATTTCCATTTTTATTGGACAATAATACTAATAAAGAATAATATTGGTATTAAGTCTTCGTCAATTCCAGTCCAACTATCTAGAGAAACTCTTTTTTCTTTATCTTTATAGAATCTATTATAGATTCATGCTAGGATTTTGGCATGTGTATATCTCGAATTCAACTGAATTTATTGATCATTACATATAATTCAATTAAGATATTGTATGAAAGTATGATTTCTTCTATTCTCCTTTGAGAATTGGAGGATTTTTGATTGAGCAGAAAAAAAAAAAGAAGGATTTTTTTGTTTACCTTACTTTCTTCATTTTTCCTTAACTCAATCAAAATGCAATTATTTCGACGAAAAAAAAAGTCTGTTATGCTTAATATTTTTAGTTTGATCTGTCTTAATTCTGCCCTTTATCCGACTAGTCTTTTCTTCGCCAAATTGCCCGAAGCCTATGCTTTTTTGAATCCAATCGTAGATGTCATGCCAGTTATACCCCTGTTCTTTTTTCTTTTAGCCTTTGTTTGGCAAGCTGCTGTAAGTTTTCGATAAGAGCTTTAATACTATCCTAGAAAATTCATGATTTATTCGAGAAAAATTATAACAATTGATAAGATCAAATAAGTCTGACAGTATGAACCTTCGATTCAAACTCTCGGATAGTCGCGAGAAATCCGGCTCGCCCTATTTCCTTTCCCCATTTTAATCCTTTTTCGGGGAAATACCTTATGAGCTTAGGGTCCCTTAGAATATCTAATTGTGGGTATGAAAGTGATTTGTGGTAATTAAATTAAAGACTCTTATTACAAATTTCAACTTCATTTGATTTGAATTTCTGAACATTCTTTTCTATTTCTATAATTCATTTCTTGGTGTCAAAATAGGATATGTGATATAAAAGTGGAGGATCTATTATCTTTTCTCGTTTTTCTTTTTCAAAAAATGATCTTGGAGGTTGTGTAATGCTTACTCTCAAACTTTTCGTTTACACAGTAGTAATATTCTTTGTTTCTCTCTTCATTTTTGGATTCCTATCCAATGATCCAGGACGTAATCCTGGACGTGAAGAATAAAATAAAAATTTAGTTTTTCTTGTTTGATTTTACAATTTTATTAATATTTTATTTTAGCTATTCCACATATTTAATTTAATTAGGAAAAAAAAAATAAAAAGGGGTTTGCAAAAATTGAAAGAAAAAAATAGAAAGTCATCAACGGAAACGGAAAGAGAGGGATTCGAACCCTCGGTACGAATAACTCGTACAACGGATTAGCAATCCGCCGCTTTCGTCCACTCAGCCATCTCTCCCAATTGAAAAAGATAATTACTATGTTACATTACACATCAAGTAAGGATTAAATAAAGTATTTCTTTTACATTCTTTATCGTTATTATAGAATTAGCAATTCCATTTAGATGCTCGAAAGATCCAAATAGAATAGAAAGATAAATAAAGAGGACCTTCTTGCTTTTATTTTGTTCGAAGTGCCTTTTGGGCCTGGCCCGGTCAATACCCAGCCGGGCCTTTTTTTGTTCCAATGAATTCCCGTTTTTTTGTTTATAGGCAACATACTCTAAATAGCCAATTTGGTATCTGTGTAAAAATTTCCCTTCTGGGGTTTACATATACTTATCATTTTTGTTATAATAGAATCCAGAAATTGAGAAGGATTTTTGATTCAAAAGAATCAATTAAGTATGTATCCATTTGTATTTTCTTATGTCATTAGGGAAATCAAATTTTAGATTCAAATCCAAGAATAAGTCACGAATTCTCAGTCAACGAATAGTTAATGGTTCCCTTTTGTCATAAATTTCGGCTTTTTTAAGCGAAAATAGACATTTTATTTTTCAATAGAAAGTTGAGTGGAAGTTTTTCGGCATTGTGGGAAGATACGATACAATCAATCGAGGGGGTAGATCAAATACATTACAATAAATAAATTAAATACAATACGAAAGGATAAAAACTTTTCTAATTTTTATACATAAATTTAGATTTAGAAAAAGGATTTAAAAAGGGATGCAAGATGCAAGTACAATAAACTAAAGTTTAGTAATCCAACCGAAAAAGGAAAATTTTTTCTATCGTTTTGGCGGCATGGCCGAGTGGTAAGGCGGGGGACTGCAAATCCTTTTTCCCCAGTTCAAATCCGGGTGCCGCCTCATCAACAAATGAATCTAAATCTCTTATTCTGTTCTGCTGTCTTATTCTGTTCTGGGGATTTTGTAAAAGCTTGGAAATCCTTGAATCTAAAATTCAAAGAAAGATTATATTGGATGGATTTTTTTATAGTTTATAGAAAACAAAAAGTGCAAAAATTTTTTTTTTTTTTTTTTAGACCCGTCGTCAAGAGTATAATATACTATCTCCCAACTCCTTCAGAGAGACAATCGGGAAAGGGTACGAATTAGATCAAATAGGAAATAAAAGTATGTAATAGATAGCAATTTTTTTTACTTTGAAGGGCAAGAAAAAGGAATGGGTCTCTTTTTTTATTACTAGATAGAATAGATGTTCCATTCCATTAGTAACATTCCCTTATAGTGTCATTGTATATTTTACTTGTATTTAGTCTTTCCCTATTAGAAATCATATAGGAATTTTTGAAATGGATTTATTTGACTGGTTCATCAATAGTGTTCGGCCAGAATCCCTTTTTGACTCTGGACCATTCATTCTACTATTATTAGTGAGCAATAATGGAATAATTCTATCATAGAGATAAGGGATATAATTCACATGGATATAGTAAGTCTCGCTTGGGCTGCTTTAATGGTAGTCTTTACATTTTCCCTTTCACTCGTAGTATGGGGAAGAAGTGGACTTTAGAAGCACTCCTAATTTAGTTAACGGTATCAATTGTTTTATAGATCGTTCTGCAACTCATTTTTTATTTAAATTGAAATAATTTTCAATTTAAATAAAAAGATCCTCATTTCAAAATTCCCTTGGATTCTAGTGGATAAATGTATTCTATAACAGTAAAACGATTTTTTCAGATTCATCGGAATAAATAGATGTATCAAAGAAATAGAATCGGGTCCTACGTCAATTCCATATATGGATAAATAACTACATAGATTGAAGATAGAAGCTAATATAGTATACCAACTTTATTAGAAAGTCAAGTACAATTTTATTTTATACATTACTATAACACTAATAGAGAGTATGATAAGAAAAAAATTTCTTTCTTACCATACTCTCGGATCCCATAGAATACCGCCGATTATAGCCCGTTGATTTCATTTAATAGAATACTTTTCTTTTGATTTCTTCAAATATGGATAAGAATTCAGAAGTCAAGTTTCATTCAAAGTAATTAATCGTTTTGACTGACTGTTTTTACGTAAATTATAAGTAGAAAGGCAGTAGGAACTAAAATGAACAGTGCAGTAGCAATAAATGCAAGAATATTTACTTCCATAATCTCATCGTTTTTTTATTTCACAATAACTCGGGATTTAATCCCATAGAGATGATAAATCTTTCACCTGTCAATTCAATGAATGCATTACCTATCGATGATCTTGAATCGGATCAATATCATATCATGAATAACAATATCTGAGCTATTAAATTAATTCGTCGTCGAGAATTGAATAGTATAACATACGAAGATCCCTTATCCATACCGAATCCAATCTTGGATTCCCCGACCGAGCAAAAATTCCTTTTTTATCCTTTCTTTTTTTGTATGTAGTCAAACGAAGTATCATCTAACCACCCATCCGTTTCCATTAAAAACCCAAAAAGAGAGGAATTAGGTTCTAAATTTTAATGATCCAATTTTCTTTGGAAGACAAAGAAGTATGAGAAAGATGAGGCGCGGGATAAAAGATGGAATATTCTATCAACTTCACTATTTTAGTTATTTTAATTTTAGTTTAGGGTTTATTCTTTCTTTGACAGAATCCTGAAAAAAAAAAAGAGAGGAAACCTCTTCGGGATTCAATTATGCTCTCTGTCCCCTCTTTCACAGAAAATGGAGAGGCGAATTGATGTACTTATTGGATCCGTCGGGACTGACGGGGCTCGAACCCGCAACGTCCGCCTTGACAGGGCGGTGCTCTAGCCTATTGAACTACAATCCCAGGGAAATAAGAAGAGATCTAGCAGAAAATTTGAATTCTTTTTTATTCTCTTGTATCAGGTAAGGTATTTCTTAAGAACAAGAGAGTTCTACCGTCTGATAGTAGATTGGCAAATTGTTGGGCCGAGCTGGATTTGAACCAGCGTAGACATATTGTCAACGAATTTACAGTCCGCCCCCATTAACCACTCGGGCATCGACCCAACGCCTAAATTTTTTAGACGTTCCATAATAAACTTCCTTTCGTCTACCAGGCAGACTTGACAAATACGGCTACGGATCATTTGATAGAAAATACCACTCCTATAGTCTTGAGTCTTGGTACACCCCCAGAGGGACTTGAACCCTCGTTTTCTCCGTGAAAGAGAGAGGTCGTAACCACTGGACCATAGGGGCCTACGGCCGCCTTCATAAATCAACTAGAAATATAAGGTCCCGAGGGCCGGCCAAATCAAAAAGCACTAGAATATGGGTAATAAGACAAATACCATAGGTAATAAGAAAAATACCTTGAGGTAATATAAAAATAGAATAGGAAAAACATAATAGGTAAGGTAATAAGGCCTAGTAGGGTTACCTTATTAACTTTAACTTAATATAACTCAGGCCGAGATCCATCTTTAGTAGATCCATAGTATATAAATCAAATGGAAAAACTCCTTAAGTATTCTGGGGGTTAGTTAATGGTAATCAAATCAAACTTTACCATTAAACTATATAACCTTGAAACTTTATTTCATTGGTCTTTCTCATCTTTATCTCTCTCATTCACAAAGGGTTATGCGTTGGATCCATGATCCTTCACTCTGCAGTAGATTCAAGATGGTTTACCAAAATAGGATTTGGTCGGTCAAATTATATTGACCCCTAAGTCATACTGTCAATTGACAACACGACAGGACAGGAGGGTAATAAAAGAACGGAGAAGACATAGATATAAAATAAATAAATTAGATAGATATATCTGCGTTAATGTTAATAATAATAAATATTCATATCATATAGTTTTCTGGTATTCAATATTCAAGTAGATTAGAATATCAATCAAGTAGATTAGAATATCAATATCAATACCGTTATATTATACTATAAAAATAAATAAATATAAAATAAATAATATTCTAAAAAAATCCCAAAGCATAGTAAGCCTAAGTGGGAGAATTCTGTTTCTAAGACTGTTTTATCAATTCCGTTCCGCTTGCATCTCTTAA